TATGATTATTTCGACACAAGTAAAGGGTTGTGGAAAATACCTTTTCTTGTGTCAAAGACTAGGAAGACAAATAATCCCTCTTAGAATCGAATTCTTTTTTCCTCTCATTCATCTTTTTTATACTTTGGTTTATATTCTCCGATTATTTATCTTATGTTTCGTATTTAGTCAACTTTTATTCTATTAGAATAGAAAACGATTGATTCATTCTATGGCATTTAAATCTGACAATAGTAACATAATCATACCGCTTCCATTTTATTTCCATTTTTTTTATTGAAAAAACAAAGGAATAAAGAAGAGTTAAGTAAAGTCAAATAGTCTTCTTCACAGCATACATACTATGACTAATAATGCGGTACAAGTAATTCCCAAAATCTGATAGAAAAAGAATATAAAGAAGCAAAAGGCTTTTCATAAGTTTTTTTTGATCATACAGAATTAGATAACACAATTTCCAACAAAAATTTGGTTTTTTTTAGAACTTGATATTGATAAACTAGAAATTCATTTCAGACAATTGAACCTTCTCAAACTGTTTCTTTTTAAGAACCAAAAAGATTTGTGCCAAAATAATAGATGCCAAGAAGAGCAAAAGGCCTTGTACACGTAATGGATCTTGAAGTACTATTTCCGCATCCCCCTGACCAAATCCACCCACGTTAGGATTACTCGTTAACGGTTGATCCAATTTGATGGATTCGCCCTCTGAAACAAGAAGTTCTGGTCCTGGAGGGATAATATCAACCACTTGACGTCCATCCGATGCATCCACTATGGTTATTTCGTATCCCCCTTTTTCTTTTCGTATGATTTTGCTTACGATACCCGCCGCTGTAGCATTATAAACATTATTGTTACTCTTGCTACCGTCGGGATAAATCTGACCCCTTCCCCTGTTCCCGCCTACGTATATGGGATATTTTAAGAAGTGAACGTCTTTCTTAGTAGCGGGGTCTGGGGAAAGAATAGGAAAGGTGATTTCACTATATTTTTGACCAGGAACAGGACCTATCACAAGAATATTTTTTTTCGTGGGGCGATAGCTCTGAAAAGACAGATTTCTTATCTTTTCTTTAATCTCGGGCGAGATACGATCGGGAGGGGCTAATTCAAACCCCTCAGGTAAAATTAGAACAGCTCCCACATTTAAGGCTCCTTTTTTACCATTAGCAAGAACTTGTTTCAGTTGCAGATCATAAGGAATTCGAACAACTGCTTCAAATACAGTATCAGGAAGTACGGCTTGTGGAACCTCGATATCCACGGGCTTGTTAGCTAAATGGCAATTGGCACATACAATACGGCCAGTCGCTTCTCGTGGATTTTCATAACTCTGCTGTGCAAAAATAGGATACGCATTTGAAATGGGCACCCGAGTTATTATATATATTATGAGCGATACGGAAATAAATCGAATAATCTCTTCCTTTATCCAAGAAAAGGTATTTCTCATTTGCATAGTCCAATCATTGATCCCGAAAATTTCTACAATAAAATTAGATAAGTCACTAGTATAGTTTCCTATCTATGATTCTGTTCTTTAATGAAATAATTTTACTCGAATATTGAAGGAATCCCCCGGGTGGGTAGAAAAAATAAGTACAATTTTGACTGTTTTACTTATGTTACAAAGTAAGAAACATTATAATTGGATCGGTCGATCATTTTTCAATCATTCATTGAATGATAAATCACTACAAGTGACGGAGATACACGATTTAAATAACGAAAAATCCAATATTTAAAAATTGTATCTAAAATGACTGGAAAAGTAGAAACAACGCCGGATATAATTTGATCATTTTGAGCAAATCCAAAATCTTTGTAGATAGAGGCAATCATTAGTTCCCAACCATGGGGCGAATGGAATCCTATACATAAATCAGTTAATAAAAGAATAGAAAAAGCTTTTATTGTGTCGCTTAAATTATATAGAAATTCTTGAAGACAAGAGTTAAGAAAAATAAGTTCTTCATTACTTAGAATAGAATAAACACTTAGAATAACGAAAGAAATTATATTTGTTGAGAAATGTAAAATCGTATGGATACGACCCTCATTGTGCATCTTGATTAATTGGATCGTTTCGTTGTAAACCCCAATGTGAAGCTTTTGTAAACGCCTTTCCGGGTATTCCTTTAGAATTTCGTCGAAGAGGGAGAGTTCCTCTAATTCTATGAATTTTTTTAGAATATTCTTTTCTTGAATATCATTCAAAAAGATTTCGGAGGGCCTAGTATTCCACCAATTATTAACCCAAGATTCCAGACTTTTATTAAATGTAAATGAGAGAGAGATCCACCAAGGCAAAAATACTATCGATGCAAGATATAAAAGGGAAATAAATGCGTTCTTTTTTGCCATTTGCTCGTCTGTGAATTTTGAAATGAACTCATCTCATTCGTCGACTCTCTCTATACGATACTAAGATTTATATCAAATATCAGTTCTATTACATTACAATGAGCCTATTCTCCGTTTTTTATTTGTGATTCCGTACAATGACAATGGGTTGGTCCTTGAATTTAGAAAGAATACAGAAATATAGAAATACAGAAATAGAATAAGAAAGATTCCACTTCAAATTGAATGAAGAAATAAATAAACTAGAATATTCTATAGAATATTCTTTCAAAATATATGATTCGAAGCAATTGTCCCCTTTGGATGAATGCACGAAAAAGCCATTTCAAATAATGAATATTATTCGAATTTCGAGACGAAAGAACTCCCAGTTTATCAAAATATCCAAAGATTTCGAAAAAAAAAATCGCTGGCCACCCGAAATAATTGATAGAATTTTCTGAAGAATACTGCGATGCTATGATCAAAAATGAGTGTCAAAACAAGATAGAAATGTTATCATTATAAGCGGTCCAATCGGTTGGTAATTAAATAGCACAAAAAAAGATAAAAAATGTTGATTAACAAAAAAGGAGAGATGATTTACAAGAGAGAATCTATCTGTATTTACTAAATTCACAATATTGAAAAAAAAAAAAGAGAAATTCTTTATTCCGATTTCTTACTTGTTCCGTTACTGAATTGATTTAAGTGGATTTACATACTCATAAAAAAGAATTTATGGATAAAAACCATTTCGCTTTAGGATTGGTCCGTGTACGTTTACTTTTTTTTGTTCTAATCAGAGTTCGGCAGAAACTTCAGTTAAGTTATGCTATAGAAAAAAGAGAAAGAGAATTCTTGAGTTATAGTTTTTTCCCTTTTGCTAAGAATAAGAAAGCATTCGCCTTTTTTCAAAATACTTCAATTGGTACACACAAGAAATAGGCCAATTCAGCAGCTTTCTGTTCAATTTCTCGTAGAGTCAAATTCTCATCGGTACGAGTCAAGGGAATGGACCCCTGGCCTCTGATTTCCATATAAAGGACACGACGAGCATAAATACCCTCTTTAACTTCTATTCGGATGGATTGAATGTCTTTCATAAGGAATCGGAGAAAGATGCGACGATTTTTTCCAGGAAATCCCCAACGAAAAATACATACTATTCCTTCTTTTATATCGAATCGATCATAACCACTACCCACATTCCACGAAATTGTGGACCACAAATATGAACTAATAAAAAGACCCGCGATTCCATAGAAAGACATAACGATTCCTTGTGGAAAAAAAATTATTTGCTGAGAGGGAAATAACGGTATAAGATTCCTACCAAGATAACTAGAAGTTCCAACCAATAAAAACCCTAATGAACCTAAAAAAAGGATAAAAGCCCAGCAGACATTACTCGGTTTTCGAGACCCCGCTATAAGTTCTATCCATATACGGTCTGATCGCCAACTCATACTATATTAGATCTAGTTGCATTTTATTGTAATTGGGAGATAAACCCCAATAAATTTGACTTTAATCTTTTTGTTTCCGAAGTAATCCTCATCGACTAGCACTATTATGATGTGAAGCTTTAGGAGTAATTCATCAATTGCTTAGAGATAAACTAAACTAATAACATCTTTTTTTTTTATGATTTCTTATAGATATCCACAGACATTTAGATATATTGACTTTACATTTCAGAAATTCATCCCGATAATGATTTATCTTCAAATAGCTATAATTCATTTTCCCATAGATCGTGTTTATGCATACGAACTTCTGTTCGGAAGAAGCTACACATTATACCATATTCTACTACATAGAGAATTGTACTATGATCCAAGTAAGCCTAAGTCTTGAAAAAACAATAGATAAGATTAAATCCCATAATATCTAAAAAATCTTGTTTTTTTGAACATGAAGAGATAAAGAAACCATTGCAATTGCCGGAAATACTAAGCCTACTAAAGGCACAAAAATAGCGGGTAAGTTGCTGATAGTTGTCATAGAATGAGTACCTCGATTTAATAATTTAATATTTGTACCTCTTATTTATTGTTATATTTGTTGTTATATTAACATTTTATCCTGTTATTGTTATAAAGATATATTCAATTATACTATATATATAGAATTCTACTTAAGTGAGTATTGAGTATATACAATACTAAAGAATATAGAATATAAGAGTATATTATGTATATACTAATAAGGAATAAATCTAATAGGGCGTAGAAATAGTAATCTATATAGAGATACTAATATATATATAATATATTAAATAGATTATATAAGTATATCAAAGTATATAACATAGATGCATACTTAAACATATATTAAGTTAAGTATATAATAAATATAAATGTAAATTAAAAGTTTAAATAAATGGGCTTATTCATCATTTCTATATGTTTCTACATGAAATATATACGATAATCTACGATAATTCACTTTACTTTTTTTATTATTTTATTCATTATTTTTATTAGTCTATTTTTTTGTATCTATTCTAAATCTTTATTAGTATATGTATATTAGAATCTTATAATCTTGAAACTTTAATAGAAAATTGAAGAGTTTAATCTATATAATCTTAAATATAATCTTAATATATTTAAATATATTTAATTTAATAATTTATTAAATTAAAGCTT